AAAGCCAAACGTGTAGTGATTTTTACTGATAATCAACAGAATACCGATACTTATACTAATACCAAAGAGACTAATAATCCTGATCAAGCAGACGAAGTGGCTTTAATACGTTATTCGCAACAATCGGATTTTCGTCGAGACATAATCAAAGGCTCCATGCGCGCTCAAAGACGTAAAACAACTATTTTAGAACTATTTCAAGCAAATACACATTCCCCCCTTTTTTTGGACAGAATAGACAAACCACCCTTTTTTTCTTTTGATATTTCCGGACTGATAAAACTCATTTTTAGAAATTGGATGGGGAAAAACACAGAATTTAAAATTTCGGATTATGCGAAGGAAGAGACAAAAGAAAGGGATAAAAAAGAGGAGGACAAAAACGAAGAGGACAAAAGAGAGGAGAAAACACGAATAGAAATAGCGGAAGCCTGGGATAGCATTGTATTTGCTCAAGTAATAAGGGGTTCCGTATTAGTAACTCAATCAATTCTTAGAAAATATGTTATATTACCTTCATTGATAATATCTAAAAATATCGGCCGTATGTTATTATTTCAATTTCCCGAGTGGTCCGAAGATTTAAAGGATTGGAATAGAGAAATGTATGTTAAATGCACCTATAATGGTGTTCAATTATCAGAAACAGAATTTCCGAAAAATTGGTTAACAGACGGTATTCAGATAAAGATCCTATTTCCTTTCTGTCTGAAACCTTGGCACAGATCTAAGCTACAATCTCCTCATAGAGATCCAATGAAAAAGAAAGGGCAAAAAGATGATTTTTGTTTTTTAACAGTTTGGGGAATGGAAGCTGAACTACCTTTTGGTTCTCCCCGAAAACAACCTTCCTTTTTTGAACCTATTTTTAAAGAACTTGGAAAAAAAATTAGAAAATTGAAAAAGAATTGTTTTCTAGTTCTAAGAGTTTTAAAAGAAAGAACAAATGTGTTTCTAACGATCGCAAACGAAACAAAAGAATGGGTTATCAAAAGCATTCTATTTATAAAAACAAGAATAAAAGAACTCTCAAAAAAAAATCCAATTCTATTATTTGGATTGAGAGAAGTATATGAATCGAGTGAAACTAAAAAAGAAAAAGATTTGATAATCAGTAATAGTAATCAGATGATTCATGAATCATCTATTCAAATTCGATCTATGGATTGGACAAATTATTCACTGACAGAAAAAAAAATGAAAGATCTGACTGATAGAACAAGCACAATCAGAAATCAAATAAAAAAAATTACAAAAGAAAAGACAAAGGAATTTCTAACCCCAGAGATTAATATTAGTCCTAACAAAAAAAGTCATAATGCTAAAAGATTAGAATCCCAAAAAAATATTTGGCAGATATTAAAAAGAAGAAATACTCGATTAATTCGTAAATCGTATTATTTTATACAATTTTTCATTGAAAGGATATACATAGATATCCTTCGATGTATCATTAATATTCCGAGAATCAATGCACAGCTTTTTCTTGAATCAACAAAAAAACTTATTGATAAATACATTTACAATAATGAAGCAAATCAAGAAAGAATTGATAAAACAAATAAAAATACAATTCACTTTATAAAATCACTTTCTAATATTCGAAATAGTAATAAGAATTCACAGATTTTTTGTGACTTATCCTCCTTGTCACAAGCATATGTGTTTTACAAATTATCACAAACCCAAGTTATTAACTTGTATAAGTTAAGATCTGTTCTTCAATATCACGGAACATCTCTTTTTCTTAAGAATGAAATAAAGGATTATTTTGGAGCACAAGGAATATCTCATTCCGAATTAAGACATAAGAAACTTCGGAATTCTGGAATGAATCACTGGAAAAACTGGTTAAGGGGTCATTATCAATACAATTTATCTCAGATTAGATGGTCTAGATTAGTACCACAAAAATGGCGAAATAGAGTTAATCGACGTTGTATGGCTCAAAATAAAGATTTAAACAAATGGGATTCATATGAAAAAGACCAATTTATTCATTACGAAAAAGAAAATGATTATGAAGTAGACTCATTACCAAATCAAAACGAGAATTTTAAAAAACACTATAGATATAATCTTTTATCATATAAATCTATTAATTATGAAGATAAGAAGAACTCATATATTTATGGATCGCCGTTAAAAGTAAATAATAACCAAGAGATTTCTTATAATTACAACACATATAAACACAAATTATTTGATATGCTGGGCGATATCCTTATCAATAATTATCTAGGAGAAGCTGATATTATGGATATGGCGAAAAGTCCGGATAGAAAATATTTTGATTGTAGAATTCTCCATTTTTGTCTTAGAAAGAAGGTCGATATTGAGGCATGGATCAATAGCGATACTGGTACCAACAGTAATAAAAACACTAAGAGTGGTAATTATCAAATAATTGATAAAATTGATAAGAAAAGCCCTTTTTATCTCACAATTCATCAAGAAATCAAATCATCCAATCAAAAAAGATTTGATTGGATGGGAATGAATGAAGAAATACTAAGTCGTCCTATATCGAATCTGGAACCTTGGTTCTTCCCAGAATTTTTGCTACTTTATAATGTATATAAAATTAAACCATGGGTCATACCGATCAAATTACTTCTTTTAAATTTTACTGGAATTGAAAATGTTAGTGAAAATAAAAACATCAATATCAATGGAAAAGAAAAACAAAAAAGGAATCCTTTTACGTCATTGAATGAAAAAAAATCTCTTGAATTAGAGAATCAAAATCAAGAAGAAAAAGAACCCACAGTCCAAGGGGATCATGGGTCAGTTCTCTCAAACCAAGAAAAAGGTGTTGAAGAAGATTATGCAGGATCAGACATAAAAAAACGTAAAAAGAAAAAGCAATACAAAAGCAATACGGAAGCAGAACTCGATTTCTTCCTAAAAAGATATTTGCTTTTTCAATTGAGATGGGATGATTTTTTAAATCAAAAAATGATCAATAATATCAAGGTATATTGTCTCCTGCTTAGACTGATAAATCCAAGAGAAATTGCTATATCCTCTATTCAAAGGGGAGAAATGAGTCTGGATATAATGCTGATTCAGAAGGATTTAACTCTTACAGAATTGATGAAAAAGGGGATATTGATTATCGAACCAGTTCGTCTGTCTGTAAAAAATGATGGACAATTTATTATGTATCAAACCATAAGTATTTCATTGGTTCATAAGAATAAGTATCAAACTAATCAAAAATGCCAAGAAAAAAGATATGTTGATAAGAAGAATTTTGATAAATCCATTGCAAGACATCAAAGGATAACTGGAAATAGCGACAAAAATCATTATGATTTGCTTGTTCCTGAAAATATTTTATCGCCTAGAGGTCGTAGAGAATTGAGAATTCTAATTTGTTTCAATTCAAAGAATAGGAATGATATAGATAGAAATCCAGTATTTTGCAATGTAAATAACGTAAAAAACTGTAGTCAATTTTTGGATGATCTTGATAGAGATAAAAAGAAATTGATTAAATTCAAATTCTTTCTTTGGCCCAATTATCGATTAGAAGATTTAGCTTGTATGAATCGCTATTGGTTTGATACCAATAATGGCAGTCGTTTCAGTATGGTAAGGATACATATGTATCCACAATGAAAAATTGGGTGATGGGACATTTTTCCTATATATATCCTGTACCATATCTGGTATATGAAAGCAAACAGATGCACACATGCGTTGTCTTACATTCCATTCTGATACATGATACTAATTCAATGACGTATCAATTAGATCTATAAATGAATCAACAGAATTTTCTTATTTTAGGTCTAAATTCTTCTCTTTTGTAAGTGCCATCCTTTTGTATCCCTATACGAATCAAATTGAAAATTGGATTGATCGTTAATTAATCTTATTTGATAAAATTAGGAGTTCATAACGAAATTCAGTATACCAGATTAAAATGGCTGGGATTATTATTACTGATCGGTAAAATTCATATCTTTAACAAAGAAAAGGGGGAGAAGATTTCGTTTTATGGTAAAAAATCCATTCATCTCAATTATTTCGCAAGAAGAAAACAGGGGATCTGTTGAATTTCAAGTATTCAGTTTCACCAATAAGATACGAAGACTGACTTCACATTTGGAATTACATAGAAAAGACTATTTATCTCAGAGAGGTCTACGGAAAATTCTGGGAAAACGTCAACGGCTACTGGCTTATTTGTCAAAGAAAAATAGAGTACGTTATAAAGAATTAATTGTTCAGTTGGATATTCGAGAGCCAAAAACTCATTAATTTGAAGAGCTTTAATTATTTGATTTATTAGATCTTGAATTTTGATTTTGATGAATTTCTTTTCGTTTTCAGCAATTCATGGAAGAATGAATCGAGGAAAAACCTATGAATGTACCAACTACAAGAAAAGACCTCATGATAGTAAATATGGGTCCTCACCACCCATCAATGCATGGTGTTCTTCGACTCATCATTACTCTAGATGGTGAAGATGTTATTGACTGTGAACCAATATTGGGTTATTTACACAGAGGAATGGAAAAAATTGCGGAAAACCGAACAATTATACAATATCTGCCTTATGTAACACGTTGGGATTATTTAGCTACTATGTTCACAGAAGCAATAACCGTAAATGCACCAGAACAGTTAGGAAATATTCAAGTACCTAAAAGAGCCAGCTATATCAGAGTAATTATGTTGGAGTTGAGTCGTATAGCTTCTCATTTGTTATGGCTTGGTCCTTTTATGGCAGATATTGGTGCACAGACCCCTTTCTTCTATATTTTCAGAGAAAGAGAATTAGTATATGATCTATTCGAAGCTGCCACCGGTATGAGAATGATGCATAATTATTTTCGTATCGGAGGAGTAGCTGCTGATCTACCTCATGGCTGGATAGATAAATGTTTGGATTTCTGCGATTATTTTTTAACAGGGGTTGCTGAATATCAAAAACTTATTACGCGGAATCCTATTTTTTTAGAACGAGTTGAGGGAGTAGGCATTAT